ATTATCAACTAATTAAAATGGTAAAATGGTTCGTTATTAGACCATGTATTTGATTCACCAAATACATCATTATTGTATACTCTTTGATATATATGGCGCAACCCAATCCTTATTTCGAAAGTTTATAATTGAATTGATCCCCTTCCCATTTTTCATCTAAGTATCTATAAATACTAACAAAAATTCACTCTTGACAGTGATATATGTTGTATATGTAAATCCTAGATGTGAAAATAGGCATAATTCGTCCACGAAAAGGTATAAAACAAGAATAGACAGAAATGTATATGCAAAAAAACAATAAGCAATGAGATCGAAATACTAAATCATAAATCGAGTTCGGGTTGGAATTCCATATATAATATAGACGAGACGGTATTTTCTATAATGCTATAAAAAAAAATAAAACACACTTAACTTACTCATGCTCATGATTCCTATTCTTGATATTAAAAAAAGGATTGGTTGAACTTGAAAATGCGGTACCAACTAAATACAGTGCTAACCCCATTTATTTCTTATTGAATTAACCGATCAACTTCCTATCGGACATTTTTTTTGATTAGGTACTATTCCAAAAAAATTTCGACATATTTCACTTTATTATGATTATGAGAAACAATCCTACTACTTCTAGTCCTGTGGTTTCCACACTTGAAGAAAAAAACTTAGGACGTATTGTTCAAATTATTGGCCCCGTACTAGATGTCGTTTTTCCCCCAGGAAAGATGCCTAATATTTATAATGCTTTGGTAGTTAAAGGTCGAGATACGACCGGTCAACAAATTAATGTGACTTGTGAGGTACAGCAATTATTAGGAAATAATCGAGTTAGAGCTGTAGCTATGAGTGCTACAGATGGTCTGATGAGAGGAATGGAAGTGATTGACACGAGAGCTCCTCTAAGTGTTCCAGTTGGCGGAGCTACTCTCGGACGAATTTTCAACGTTCTTGGAGAGCCTGTTGATAATTTAGGGCCTGTAGATACTCGCACAACATCTCCTATTCATAGATCTGCGCCTGCGTTTATACAGTTAGATACGAAATTATCAATCTTTGAAACAGGGATTAAAGTGGTGGATCTTTTAGCTCCTTATCGTCGTGGGGGAAAAATCGGTCTATTTGGGGGAGCTGGGGTGGGTAAAACAGTCCTCATCATGGAATTGATCAACAACATTGCCAAAGCTCATGGGGGTGTATCTGTATTTGGCGGAGTAGGCGAACGTACTCGTGAAGGAAATGATCTCTACATGGAAATGAAAGAATCTGGAGTGATTAATGAAAAAAATATTGCAGAATCAAAAGTAGCTCTAGTCTATGGTCAAATGAATGAACCACCGGGAGCTCGTATGAGAGTTGGTTTGACTGCCCTAACCATGGCGGAATATTTCCGGGATGTTAATGAACAAGACGTGCTTCTATTCATCGACAATATTTTTCGTTTCGTCCAAGCAGGATCAGAAGTATCTGCCTTATTGGGGAGAATGCCTTCTGCAGTGGGTTATCAACCCACCCTTAGTACAGAAATGGGTTCTTTGCAAGAAAGAATTACTTCTACCAAAGAGGGATCTATAACTTCGATCCAAGCAGTTTATGTACCTGCGGACGATTTGACCGACCCTGCTCCTGCCACGACATTTGCACATTTAGATGCTACTACCGTACTATCAAGAGGATTAGCTGCCAAAGGTATTTATCCAGCGGTAGATCCTTTAGATTCAACGTCAACTATGTTACAACCTCGCATCGTTGGCGAGGAACATTATGAAACTGCGCAAAAAGTTAAGCAAACTTCACAACGTTACAAAGAACTTCAGGACATTATAGCTATCCTTGGGTTGGACGAATTATCCGAAGAAGATCGTTTAACTGTAGCAAGAGCACGAAAAATTGAGCGTTTCTTATCACAACCCTTCTTCGTGGCAGAAGTATTTACCGGTTCTCCAGGGAAATATGTTGGTCTCGCAGAAACAATTAGGGGGTTTCAACTCATTCTTTCCGGAGAATTAGACAGTCTTCCCGAACAGGCCTTTTATTTGGTGGGTAACATCGATGAAGCTACCGCGAAAGCTATGAACTTAGAAGTGGAGAGCAAATTGAAGAAATGACGTTAAATCTTTGTGTACTGACTCCTAATCGAATTATTTGGGATTCAGAAGTGAAAGAAATAATTTTATTCACTAATAGTGGTCAAATTGGTATATTACCAAACCACGCACCTATTGCCACGGCCGTAGATATAGGTCTTTTGAGAATACGTCCCAATGATCAATGGTTAACGGTGGCTCTGATGGGCGGTTTCGCTAGAATAGGTAATAATGAGATCACCATTTTAGGAAATGATGCGGAGATGAGTACTGACATTGATCCGCAAGAAGCTCAACAAACTCTTGAAATAGCTGAAGCTAACTTGAGTAGAGCTGAGGGTAAAAGACAAGTAATTGAAGCCAATCTAGCTCTCAGACGAGCTAGGACACGAATAGAGGCTATCAATGTTATCTCCTCCTAGAAACATCAAAATAATCAAAAGAAGTTCTTTATTATAGACTACACCACCAATTGAACATAATCAAATGGAATCTGATACAACGAAAAAAAGAAGATGGGTAGAAAAACTTATTAGATACCATTGACTGCGGTATCTAATAAGTTGTACCTACTATTGGATTTGAACCAATGACTCCCGCCGTATGAAAGCAATACTCTAACCACTGAGTTAAGTAGGTCATTTATCACTACAAAAAAAGACCCATCACTCCGGGGATTATAGATAGAATATTATTTCTAAGCAATCCTAATTCGTTAACAGTAAACGGATCGGAGAGCTATCATGTGGGATCATCGACTGTCCATCTTGACAAGAAATTATCTATATGTTAAGATGTATATGACAAGGGCTATAGCTCAGTTAGGTAGAGCACCTCGTTTACACGTGCGCCAACGCTTTTCAAAAGAAGCCAATTATACAATGAATATCATTCATCTTATTGAGATGAAAAATCGATGTCTTACTCCATAGATTTGGGGGAACAATAGCCTGACAAATATGTGGTTTGGTTCGGTCCGATTTAGGTTCGAATTTAAGTGCCAAATAGAACCTACCCTTGATTTGATAATTGATAAGGTAAATACCCAGTACATTCAATGCTAGGCATAATGAGTATAAGGGCCTCAAAATAATCTTTTTTCGTCCTATGAACTTTAAGGTGTATGAAGTCTCATATTTGACTCTTGCGGAGGAGCGATAGAGAGTCCATTTAACTTAGATTGATCTAGGCCAGAAGCAGACCTGATTCAAAGTAATCCTTCTTTGAAAGACTTTGGTATTACTCCTAGATCAGAATTCAAATAATGAATCAGAGCACATGGAGCCATCTTATTATCTTCCTGTAAAGAAAAAATATGGTGGACTAACTGATCTTTACATCAATTGATGAAAGAGCCCAATGCAACAAAATGCATGTTGGGTCTTTGAAACAGTTCGAATCATTTCGATAATAATAAGTTTGATCTGTTTTACCGAGAAGGTCTACGGTTCGAATCCGTATAGCCCTAAATACAGTCTATTTTTATATAGACATTCTATTTGAGTTTACAATAGTTTTCATTTACTCATTTCTATAGATGGTCAGTCGATCTATAGAAATGAAAGCATTACCACATACATATGTATGTAGGGACAAGAAAAAAAATAATCCATTCTTTCTAATGGATCCAATCGGTATGGTATTTGTGAAATCTCGGATAAAATATCCATACTTATTAATTAATCTTCGTGGATGGAATTACATATGACTTTTTTCCTCTTTTCCTGTTCGCGATCAAAGAGTTAGTGATACATTTTCTTTTGGTATACCAAATCCCAGTCAATTTTGGAAGTAAAAATCATGACATGATCCTGTCTAGAAACTCCAAGACCCAACCAAATGGAATCCTAAGTCACATGGATTCAGAACTATTCTTAGTCTTGGATTTGTAGAAGTCCCTTGACTAATTGCTTTTTGGTAGAACAAGAACCCCAATTGATTATTTCAGAGATAATGAATCGTCCCTAAATGTATCAACGTTTCTTCAACTATATTCTATGCTATGAGTTGAGTTGTTTTAGGGATTTGTTTTGTCGAATCGTTCAATTTCAATAATGTGTGATTCTTTATATTGATAATATATATTCCTTTTCATTATAAGGAAAGATAGTATTATAGTTTTATTTATTAGTTTTTATTAGTTTATTAATATTTGTACTATTTAATTTAATTATATTAATAATATTAGAAAAAGAGAAAGTGAAACAAAGTAAAAGAGTTTTTTGTTTGTGTAAGAGCCATCCATAGAATCAAAATAAATGTAAGCGAGGCTCCTTTGGATGAATCTTTAAACAAGACATGCCACACAGCAAACAAACTCTAAGTTATGTGGTTTGATTCAATCAAAATCAATTCTTGTTTTGATTAATAAGTTCTATAAATCAATTGATAATCCCAATCCGGAATCGAATAATTCAGTATATTCCAGATTAATAGGAGTACCTTTATGTTTTTGCTTCACGAATATGATATTTTCTGGGCATTTCTGATAATATCAAGCATTATTCCTATCTTGGCATTTCTAATTTCCGGAGTTTTAACCCCGATTAGGGAAGGACCAGAGAAACTCTCTAGTTATGAATCGGGTATAGAACCTATGGGGAATGCTTGGTTACAATTCCGAATCCGCTATTACATGTTTGCTCTAGTTTTTGTTGTTTTTGATGTTGAAACGGTCTTTCTTTATCCATGGGCAATGAGTTTCGATGTATTGGGTATATCTGTATTTATAGAAGCTTTCATTTTCGTGCTTATCCCAATTGTTGGTTTAGTTTATGCATGGCGAAAAGGAGCATTGGAATGGTCTTAGCTGAATATTCAGACAATCAAAATAAAAAAGAAAAAAAAGATTACATTGAGACAGTTATGAATTTGATTGAGTTTCCATTACTTGACCAAACGACCCCCAATTCA